TGGGTAGAAACGGGCGATATTTTAGTAGGTAAATTAACGCCTCAGATGGCGAAAGAATCCTCATATGCCCCGGAAGATAGATTACTACGAGCCATACTTGGCATTCAGGTATCCACTGCAAAGGAAACTTGTCTAAAACTACCCATAGGTGGCAGAGGTCGAGTTATTGATGTGAGATGGATACAGAAAAGGGGGGGTTCCCGTTATAATCCGGAAACGATTCGTGTATATATTTTACAGAAACGTGAAATAAAAGTCGGTGATAAAGTAGCTGGAAGACATGGGAATAAGGGGATCATTTCCAAAATTTTGCCTAGACAAGATATGCCTTATTTGCAAGATGGAACACCCGTTGATATGGTCTTCAACCCATTAGGAGTCCCTTCACGAATGAATGTAGGACAGATATTTGAATGCTCGCTCGGGTTAGCGGGGGATCTGCTAGACAGGCATTATCGAATATCCCCCTTCGATGAGAGATATGAGCAAGAGGCTTCGAGAAAACTCGTGTTTTCTGAATTATATGAAGCCAGTAAGAAAACAGCAAATCCGTGGGTATTTGAACCCGAGCATCCGGGAAAAAGCACAATCTTTGATGGAAGAACGGGAGATCCTTTCGAACAACCTGTTATAATAGGAAAGTCCTATATCCTGAAATTAATTCATCAAGTTGATGATAAAATCCACGGACGCTCCGGTGGACATTACGCACTTGTTACGCAACAACCCCTTAGAGGAAGGGCCAAGGGGGGGGGGCAACGGGTAGGAGAAATGGAAGTTTGGGCTCTAGAGGGATTTGGTGTTGCTCATATTTTACAAGAGATGCTTACTTATAAATCGGATCATATTCGAGCTCGTCAGGAATTACTTGGTACTACGATCATCGGAGGAACGCTATCTAACCCCGAGGATACTCCCGAATCTTTTCGATTGCTCGTTCGAGAACTACGATCTTTGGCTCTCGAACTGAACCATTTCCTTGTATCTGAGAAGAACTTCCAGATTAATAGGAAGGAAGCTTGATCGGAATGAATCAGAATTTTTCTTCTATGATCGACCGATATAAACATCAACAACTTCGAATTGGATTAGTTTCTCCTCAACAAATAATTGCTTGGGCCAAGAAAATTTTACCTAATGGAGAGGTGGTTGGAGAGGTGACAAAACCCCATACTTTTCATTACAAAACCAATAAACCGGAAAAAGATGGGTTGTTTTGTGAAAGAATTTTTGGGCCCATAAAAAGTGGAATTTGTGCGTGTGGAAATTATCGAGTAATCGGAGATGAAAAAGAAGGCCCGAAATTTTGTGAACAATGCGGAGTCGAATTTGTTGATTCTCGGGTACGAAGATCTCAAATGGGATACATCAAACTCGCGTGTCCAGTAACTCATGTGTGGTATTTGAAGCGTCTTCCTAGTTATATCGCGAATCTTTTAGATAAACCTCTTAAAGAATTAGAAGGCCTTGTATATTGCGATGTGTGATTTGATCGAAATTCTTATTTTACAGATTCGGAATGAGAAACTGTCATCCCGTTCAATCCGATTGGGATGCCCTGGCTCTGACATGTCTCTTAGTAGGAGTAACATGAAGCTTAGAATTATGGGTGTATTCAAATTATACTCCAAATAGAAAGGGAATTGATCTATGGTTGATTCCGTAACAGATAAATAGGAATTGCTAGTTGTACCTCGTTAAAAAGACTTCTTTCGTGGAATTAACCATTCCATTTCTTTTAGAAAGAAATTCTGTTCAAGTAAACAAATATGGCATGGTTACGGGAGTCTATCCATCGCATATAGGCTTTTTATTTAACATGACATAACCGTCGAGGTGAAATAGGGACCTAAAAGATCGGATGGAACAATATATAGACAAGTAAATCCCTTATGGGTTCCAAGGTATTCTTGAAGGGAATTCCTCATTCGAAGGGAAGTAGACTACTAAGAATTGTGAATTTCACATTTCGTTTAACATTTGTCGTAATTGATGAATAAGGAATTCAGAAAATCGAAATCAAAGATATAACTAAAAGGAAGGTTGGTCCTCACTGGGAACTTGAGTAAGGGGGCTTTTATAGAAAAAAAAAATGGGAAAGCGAGAACCCCCTCTTTATCTTTTTTTGGTGTAACTACTTGAGCCGGATGAGAGGAAACCCTCACGTCCGATTTTGACGGGGGGAAATCCTATAGGAACCTATCCCAATTTTGCTTTTGCTAGGCCCGTAGTTAAAAAACCGACTTTCTTACGATTACGCGGTTTATTTGAATATGAAATCCAATCATGGAAATACAGTATCCCACTTTTTTTTACTACCCAGGGCTTCGATACATTTCGAAATCGAGAAATATCTACTGGAGCAAGTGCTATCAGAGAACAATTAGCCGATCTGGATTTGCGACTTATTATAGATTCTTCCTCGTTGGAATGGAAAGAATTAGGTGAAGAAGGGCCCACCGGCAATGAATGGGAAGATAGAAAAATTGGAAGAAGAAAG